AATTAATGATGAGAACACTAAGAATACAAGTAAAAATGATGACGAAACGGAAGAGGTGGCTTTGATACGTTACTCCCAACAATCAGATTTTCGTCGCAATCTAATCAAAGGATCCATGCGCGCTCAAAGACGTAAAACAGTGATTTGGGAACTCTTTCAAGTAAATGTGCATTCCCCACTTTTTTTTGATCGACTAGACAAAACATCTTTTTTTTCCTATTTTGATATCAACGAAACAAAGAATTTTGTTTTGAGAAATTGGATGGGGAGACAACAAGAGTCAAAATTGCAAATTTCCCATTTTGAAAATGAAGATACAAAAGAAGAAAAGGAAAAAAGAGAGAAAAATGAACGGATAGAAACATCAGAAGCTTGGAATAACCGGATATTGACTCGAGCAATCAGAAGTTTGATGTTAGTAACCCAATCCTTTTTTAGAAAATACATTATATTGCCTTCATTTATAATAGCTAAACATATTTTCCGTATGTTATTATTACAATCCTCTGAGTGGTACGAGGATTTGAAGGAATGGAAGAGAGAAATACATATAAAATGCACCTATAGTGGTGTTCAATTCTCAGAAACAGAATTTCCCCAAGATTGGTTAACAGATGGTATTCAGATAAAGATTTTATATCCTTTCTGTCTAAAACCTTGGCGAAAATCTAAGGTACGATCTCATCATAGAGATCAAATGAAAAAAAAAGATTTTGGTTTTTTAACAGTCTGGGGAATGGAAGCTGAACTTCCCTTTGGTTCTCCCCGAAAACGACCTTTTTTTTTTGAACCTATTTATAAAGAACTCAAAAAAAGAAATAGAAAGTGGAAAAATCCATTTTTCCAAGTTCTTCAATTTTTCAAGAAGAAAAAGGGGATCATTCAAATAGTTCGAGTTATAAAACGAATAATGAAAAATGAAAAATATTTCAAAAGAAATAATGAGATTCTTCGCGAGTCGTCCGTTCTAATTCGACCGATGAATTGGTTCAATTCTTCACTAATAGAAAGAAGAATTCAAGATATTTCTGATAAGACAATAAAAATAAGGAATCAAATTGAGCAAACCACAAAAGACAAGAAAAAAAAAGAAATAGTTTTAATTTATGATAAGAAAAGATTGGAATCACAGAAAAATATATTGAAAATATTTCAAAGGCAAACTATCCGATTAATGCGTAAATCACACTACTTTATTCAATCTTTCATTGAAAAAATATACATAGATATTTTGCTATGTACCATTACCTTTTCTAAGATCAATGCACAACGTTTCTTTGAATCAACAAAAAAGATCTTTAAGAAATCCATTTACAACAATAAAAGAAATCAAGAACAAGAAGGAACCGATGAAACAGATAAAAAGACAATGAATTTGAATTTCACGATAAAAAAATTGTTTTCAAATACCAATAATACTGAGAATAAGAATGAAAATTTCCATATTTTTTGGAACTTATCTTCCCTGTCCCAAGCATATGTATTTTACAAATTATCACAAACCCAATTACTTCACCAATTATTGAATAAATATCACTTAAGACCCCTACTTCAATATCAAGGGAACTCTCCCTTTTTTCAGGATAAATTAAAAGACTATTGTATGATACACGGAATCTTTCATTTCAAATCAAGAGATAAGAAAATTCCTACATATGTAATAAACGAATGGAAAAACTGGTTAAAAGGTCATTATCAATATGATTTATCAAAAAAAAAAAGGTCTCGATTAGTACCTAAAGAATGGCAAAATAGAATGAATCAACGTCGTATGATTCAAAATAAGGAATCAATCCAATTGGATTTTTATAAAAAATACCAATTGATTCATTCCATGAAAAAAAATGACTATGAAACAAATTCATTTATGAGTCAAAAATACAAATGGAAAAAACATTACAGATATGATCTTCTATCATATAAATACATACACCTCCCTAATTCATACATTTCTGAATCAACATTAGAAAGAAACGGGACCCAAGAAATTACATATTATTTCGATATATCGAAACCTCAATCTAGTAATAATTATCTAGATAAAGTATATCTTATTGATAGAAATACAAATTTGGATAGAAAATATTTGGATTGTAGAATTCTTAATCTTTTTTTTATAAAAAATATGGAGATTCAGACTGAAATTCCTAATTTTAAAAAAATGGAGAAAAAAGATCTTCTTTTTCCTACGATTCGCCAAGAGATAAAAATGTGCAACCAAAAAAAAAAAATTTTTGATTGCATGGGAATGAATCAAGAAAGGTTCTATTATACCGCATCAAATAATGATACTATATCTGATATAGAACCTTGGTTCTTCCCAGAATTTGTACTACTTTTTGATGTATATAAGATTGAACCTTGGATCATCCCAATAAAATCACTCTTTTTTCATTTTTCATTTCATAAAAAAAAAGATCTTGAATTAAAAAATTCCAAACAGGAAGAAGACGAACAACAACAAAAGAGGGAAATGGAACTATATTCCTTTTTCAAAACATATTTCCCTTTTCAATTCAGATTGGACGATCCCTCGAATCAAAAAATAATGAAAAATATCAGGGTATATTGTCTCCTACTTAGACTCATAAATCTAAAGGAAATCGCTATATCTTCGATTCGAAGAGGTCAAATAAATCTAGACGAAATACTGATTCAAAAGGACCTAGTTCTTTCAGAATTGATAAGAAGGGGAATATTGATTATGGAACCTATTTGTCTATCTATAAGAAGGGACGGAAAATCTATTATATATCAAACTATAGATATTTTCTTGGTCAATAAGAAAAAGTGCCAAACGAATAAGAAATATAAAAAAAAAGAATATATTGGGAAAGGGGGGTTTGAAAAATCTATTACACGACACAACAACATATTTTTGAGTGGAGACAATAATAATTATTATTTCCTTGTTCCTGAAAATATTCTATCTCCCGTGCGTCGGAGAGAATTTCGAATTCAAATTTGTTTCAATTCCAAAAATTGGAATGTTGTGGATAAAAATCCAAGATTTTGCAATGAAAACAAAATAAGAAACTGTGGGCAATTTTTGAATGAGGACAAGCATTTTCATACAGATGGAAAAATTTTCATGAAATTGAAATTGTTCTTTTGGCCCAATTATCGATTAGAAGATTTAGCTTGTATGAATCGCTATTGGTTTGATACCAATAACAGCAGTCGTTTCAGTATGTCAAGAATACATATGTATTCACAATTTTGAATAAATTCAATTCCAATGAAAATTGGAAAAATTTATAGTGGATTTCCTGCATATCGTGTGACGTATTTGGTAAATGAAAGCCTCAATATATACATTGAAGTAAAAAGAAATTGAAATTGTTATCTTTCGTAAATACATATATATCAGATCTTTTGATCCAAATAGATCAAAAAACAAAGTAATATAAAGAAAAGAAATTCAATTTTGATGTATACTAAATGCAAATAATTGGCATAATAAATCTTATTATTTTTCCTGATCGGTAAAATTCACAGAAAAGAAAGATAGAAATCTTCATTTATGGTCAAAAATTCATTCATCTCGGTTATTACAGAAGAAGGAAAAGAAGAAAATAGCGGGTCTGTTGAATTTCAAGTATTACATTTCACCAGTAAGATACGGAGACTTACGTCACATTTAGAATTGCACAAAAGAGATTTTTTATCACAAAGAGGTCTACGAAGAATTCTGGGAAAACGTCAACGATTATTGACTTATTTGTCAAAAAAAAAGAAAGTGCGTTATAAGAAATTAATAGATCAGTTAAATACCCGGGAATCAAAAACTCGTTAATTTCCTTGTTCTTTTTTATTAGTTTAGTTATTAGTATTCGATTTTTTCTTTGAAAAAAAAAATATGAGAATAGTCAATATGGGTCCTCATCACACATCAATGCATGGTGTTCTTCGGCTAATCGTTACTCCGGATGGTGAAGATGTTATTGACTGTGAACCTATATTTACACAGAGGGATGGAAAAAATAGCGGAGAACCGAACAATTATACAATATTTTCCTTATGTAACACGTTAGGATTATTTAGCTACTATGTTCACAGAAGCAATAACAGTAAATGCACCGGAACGATTGGCAAGTTTTCAAGTGCCTAAAAGGGCCAGTTATATCAGAATGATTATGCTGGAGCTCAGTCGTATAGCCTCCCATTTGTTATAGCTTGGCCCTTTTATGGCCCACAGACTCCCTTTTTCTATATTTTCAGAGAGAGGGAATTGAGATATGATCTATATGGGAGAAGTTTATCGTTGAAATGAGAATTGATACAAAAGAAATCTATGAACTTATATGGATTTTTGTCCCCATTTCACCCTTGTCTTAGGAATCACAATGGGGGTATTAGTAATTGTGCGGTTAGAAATAAAAATATCCGCAACAATACAACAACGTATTGGACCTGAATATGCTGGTCCATTAGGGATTCTTCAAGCTTTAGCGGATGGGACCAAACTACTTTTGAAGGAGGATCTTCTTCCATCTAGAGGTAATATTCGTTTGTTTAGGGTTGGACCTTCTATATCGGTTATATAAATTCTACATAGAAATAATCTAAAGAGATAAAAATGAAGATCTTTCTATTCATATAAAAATTTCATAAAATGAACATGAATTCAATTCGTATGTACAACTCATATTTCATGTTATTGAAAATAAAATGAAAGTATCTTGGCCCTTTCTCACAAACAGATTTGTAAAATCTATGGATTCTCAAAATTTTGATAAATCATTGATTCATTTGGTGTCTACAACAGAAAATAGAGGATTTCTATTATTTTCTAATTTTACCAGATCAAAAATTTTTGTGTTCAAAACTGTAATTTATAGACCTAATGTCACATTCAGTAAAAATTTATGATACATGCATAGGGTGTACCCAATGTGTTCGAGCTTGCCCCACGGATGTATTGGAAATGATACCTTGGGATGGATGTAAAGCTAAGCAAATTGCTTCTGCGCCAAGAACCGAAGATTGTGTGGGTTGTAAAAGATGTGAATCCGCTTGTCCAACGGATTTTTTAAGTGTCCGTGTTTATTTATGGCATGAAACAACTCGCAGCATGGGTCTTTCTTATTGATATGTGACAAAAAGTTCTACTTGAATCATTTGATTCTTCTTTACCGACGAAGGCCCGTGCTCGAGAAAATAAAATATATTCTTCTTATCCCGAGCACGGGGTTTTCTGGTCAAAATTGCTTTTGTCTTTATCACGAGTTATTTTCATTGGTTAACAATACTTCTTTTTCACAGGTTCTTCAATTGTATTTTTCCCTCATAGGGGAAATCAAGTGTATAGGTGGTATACACCCTGTATATGTGTACAGGAGTTCCTTCTAATGACCTATATATCTTGTTATCATTTCCAAATGCCAAATGGATCAATCTTTAGCTGCTTCAGCAGCTTGGCCAGTTACTTGAAATCCGCAATTTTTCATATTACCTAGCTCTTATTTGTCTTCCAATTTCAAAATCAAAAATTGGAAGTTTTTTAATACATGTTCATTAAGATTTTTCCAATACTTTTTTTTGTCGCACAAAAAAACTTTTTGACTTTCCGGTGGAAAGAGATTTAGCTAAAGAAAAAGCTTTTACTGCCGCTAAAGAGCCTTTTTTTTTCCAAAGATTTCTACGAATATGCTTTTTTGACATAGAAGTACGTTTTTTTGGAACTGCCATTCAAAAATAGGTGACTCATTTTTATCGTTGTATGTGAAAGACATCTTTTTTTTGCAAAATAAATGACTCTTTATTAGTCATTATCTATACTTAGTCCATAAATTCTTTTCAATAATATAAGAGCATCATTTTATTTCAGAACATACAAATAGGAAAAAGGGATTCTTTTCTTTTTTAAAATATAGAAAAAGTGACTATCTTATTCTATCTTATTCTATTTCTATTTAGATATTACAAATATCTATATTGAATATTCATATAATAGAAAAAATAAGAAAAAAGAGTATTTATAATATATTCTAGAAATAGGAATTATTTCATTAGAATAATGAGATTTGATAAGAAAAATTCTTAATTTTGTACCTTGGCTGAGAACAAAACTATTTATATTGAACATTCTTTTTTTTCCTAAACTCTATTGAATCTTCACAAATTACCTATTATAGCTTATTTTCTTTTGAGGTAAGCCGCCATGGTGAAATTGGTAGACACGCTGCTCTTAGGAAGCAGTGCTAGAGCATCTCGGTTCGAGTCCGAGTGGCGGCATATATAAAAATGAAGAATATGGACACAATATATTGAATCCCCAATTTTAATTATTGAATATTTATATGTTTATGATATTTGTGACTTTAGAACGTATCTTCACTCATATTTCCTTTTCAATCATCTCCATTGTAATTATGATTCATTTGATGAAATTATCAGTCTACAAAATTGAAAGATTATGTAATTCGTCAGAAAAGGGGATGATAGCTACTTTTTTATCTATAACAGGGTTTATAGTTATTCGTTGGATTTCTTCGGGGCATTTTCCCTTAAGTAATTTATACGAATCATTAATCTTTCTTTCTTGGAGTTTCTCTATTATTCATATGATTCCTTATCTTGGGAATTATAAAAATGATTTAAGTGCAATAACTGCACCAAGTGCTATTTTTACTCAAGGTTTTGCCACGTCAGGTCTTTTAACTGGAATGCATCAACCCGCAATATTAGTACCTGCTTTACGATCTCAGTGGTTAATGATGCATGTCAGTATGATGCTATTTAGCTATGCAGCTCTTTTATGTGGATCGTTGTTATCAGTTGCTCTTATAGTGATCACAGTTCAAAAAAACATCGATTTTTTAAGCTTAAGGAAGTGGTTTTTCTTTGGCGAGATTCAATCTTTGAACGAAAAAGAAAGTATATTTAAAAATACTTATTTTTTCTCATTTCAAAATTTTGATAAATATCAATTAATTCAGCATTTGGATTATTGGAGTTATCGTGTCATTAGTTTAGGGTTTACCCTTTTAACCATAGGCATTCTTTCTGGAGCAGTATGGGCTAATGAAGCATGGGGTTCTTATTGGAATTGGGACCCTAAGGAAACTTGGGCCTTTATAACTTGGACTCTATTTGCAATTTATTTACATACTAGAACAAATAAAAAATTGAAAGACCAAGGCACAAAATCGGCATTTGTGGCTTCTATAGGATTTATCCTAATTTGGGTATGCTATTTTGGGATCAATCTATTAGGAATCGGGTTCCATAGTTATGGTTCATTCCAATGAATGTCTACCAATTTCACCATGGCGGCTTACCTCAAAAGAAAATAAGCTATAATAGGTAATTTGTGAAGATTCAATAGAGTTTAGGAAAAAAAAGAATGTTCAATATAAATAGTTTTGTTCTCAGCCAAGGTACAAAATTAAGAATTTTTCTTATCAAATCTCATTATTCTAATGAAATAATTCCTATTTCTAGAATATATTATAAATACTCTTTTTTCTTATTTTTTCTATTATATGAATATTCAATATAGATATTTGTAATATCTAAATAGAAATAGAATAAGATAGAATAAGATAGTCACTTTTTCTATATTTTAAAAAAGAAAAGAATCCCTTTTTCCTATTTGTATGTTCTGAAATAAAATGATGCTCTTATATTATTGAAAAGAATTTATGGACTAAGTATAGATAATGACTAATAAAGAGTCATTTATTTTGCAAAAAAAAGATGTCTTTCACATACAACGATAAAAATGAGTCACCTATTTTTGAATGGCAGTTCCAAAAAAACGTACTTCTATGTCAAAAAAGCATATTCGTAGAAATCTTTGGAAAAAAAAAGGCTCTTTAGCGGCAGTAAAAGCTTTTTCTTTAGCTAAATCTCTTTCCACCGGAAAGTCAAAAAGTTTTTTTGTGCGACAAAAAAAAGTATTGGAAAAATCTTAATGAACATGTATTAAAAAACTTCCAATTTTTGATTTTGAAATTGGAAGACAAATAAGAGCTAGGTAATATGAAAAATTGCGGATTTCAAGTAACTGGCCAAGCTGCTGAAGCAGCTAAAGATTGATCCATTTGGCATTTGGAAATGATAACAAGATATATAGGTCATTAGAAGGAACTCCTGTACACATATACAGGGTGTATACCACCTATACACTTGATTTCCCCTATGAGGGAAAAATACAATTGAAGAACCTGTGAAAAAGAAGTATTGTTAACCAATGAAAATAACTCGTGATAAAGACAAAAGCAATTTTGACCAGAAAACCCCGTGCTCGGGATAAGAAGAATATATTTTATTTTCTCGAGCACGGGCCTTCGTCGGTAAAGAAGAATCAAATGATTCAAGTAGAACTTTTTGTCACATATCAATAAGAAAGACCCATGCTGCGAGTTGTTTCATGCCATAAATAAACACGGACACTTAAAAAATCCGTTGGACAAGCGGATTCACATCTTTTACAACCCACACAATCTTCGGTTCTTGGCGCAGAAGCAATTTGCTTAGCTTTACATCCATCCCAAGGTATCATTTCCAATACATCCGTGGGGCAAGCTCGAACACATTGGGTACACCCTATGCATGTATCATAAATTTTTACTGAATGTGACATTAGGTCTATAAATTACAGTTTTGAACACAAAAATTTTTGATCTGGTAAAATTAGAAAATAATAGAAATCCTCTATTTTCTGTTGTAGACACCAAATGAATCAATGATTTATCAAAATTTTGAGAATCCATAGATTTTACAAATCTGTTTGTGAGAAAGGGCCAAGATACTTTCATTTTATTTTCAATAACATGAAATATGAGTTGTACATACGAATTGAATTCATGTTCATTTTATGAAATTTTTATATGAATAGAAAGATCTTCATTTTTATCTCTTTAGATTATTTCTATGTAGAATTTATATAACCGATATAGAAGGTCCAACCCTAAACAAACGAATATTACCTCTAGATGGAAGAAGATCCTCCTTCAAAAGTAGTTTGGTCCCATCCGCTAAAGCTTGAAGAATCCCTAATGGACCAGCATATTCAGGTCCAATACGTTGTTGTATTGTTGCGGATATTTTTATTTCTAACCGCACAATTACTAATACCCCCATTGTGATTCCTAAGACAAGGGTGAAATGGGGACAAAAATCCATATAAGTTCATAGATTTCTTTTGTATCAATTCTCATTTCAACGATAAACTTCTCCCATATAGATCATATCTCAATTCCCTCTCTCTGAAAATATAGAAAAAGGGAGTCTGTGGGCCATAAAAGGGCCAAGCTATAACAAATGGGAGGCTATACGACTGAGCTCCAGCATAATCATTCTGATATAACTGGCCCTTTTAGGCACTTGAAAACTTGCCAATCGTTCCGGTGCATTTACTGTTATTGCTTCTGTGAACATAGTAGCTAAATAATCCTAACGTGTTACATAAGGAAAATATTGTATAATTGTTCGGTTCTCCGCTATTTTTTCCATCCCTCTGTGTAAATATAGGTTCACAGTCAATAACATCTTCACCATCCGGAGTAACGATTAGCCGAAGAACACCATGCATTGATGTGTGATGAGGACCCATATTGACTATTCTCATATTTTTTTTTTCAAAGAAAAAATCGAATACTAATAACTAAACTAATAAAAAAGAACAAGGAAATTAACGAGTTTTTGATTCCCGGGTATTTAACTGATCTATTAATTTCTTATAACGCACTTTCTTTTTTTTTGACAAATAAGTCAATAATCGTTGACGTTTTCCCAGAATTCTTCGTAGACCTCTTTGTGATAAAAAATCTCTTTTGTGCAATTCTAAATGTGACGTAAGTCTCCGTATCTTACTGGTGAAATGTAATACTTGAAATTCAACAGACCCGCTATTTTCTTCTTTTCCTTCTTCTGTAATAACCGAGATGAATGAATTTTTGACCATAAATGAAGATTTCTATCTTTCTTTTCTGTGAATTTTACCGATCAGGAAAAATAATAAGATTTATTATGCCAATTATTTGCATTTAGTATACATCAAAATTGAATTTCTTTTCTTTATATTACTTTGTTTTTTGATCTATTTGGATCAAAAGATCTGATATATATGTATTTACGAAAGATAACAATTTCAATTTCTTTTTACTTCAATGTATATATTGAGGCTTTCATTTACCAAATACGTCACACGATATGCAGGAAATCCACTATAAATTTTTCCAATTTTCATTGGAATTGAATTTATTCAAAATTGTGAATACATATGTATTCTTGACATACTGAAACGACTGCTGTTATTGGTATCAAACCAATAGCGATTCATACAAGCTAAATCTTCTAATCGATAATTGGGCCAAAAGAACAATTTCAATTTCATGAAAATTTTTCCATCTGTATGAAAATGCTTGTCCTCATTCAAAAATTGCCCACAGTTTCTTATTTTGTTTTCATTGCAAAATCTTGGATTTTTATCCACAACATTCCAATTTTTGGAATTGAAACAAATTTGAATTCGAAATTCTCTCCGACGCACGGGAGATAGAATATTTTCAGGAACAAGGAAATAATAATTATTATTGTCTCCACTCAAAAATATGTTGTTGTGTCGTGTAATAGATTTTTCAAACCCCCCTTTCCCAATATATTCTTTTTTTTTATATTTCTTATTCGTTTGGCACTTTTTCTTATTGACCAAGAAAATATCTATAGTTTGATATATAATAGATTTTCCGTCCCTTCTTATAGATAGACAAATAGGTTCCATAATCAATATTCCCCTTCTTATCAATTCTGAAAGAACTAGGTCCTTTTGAATCAGTATTTCGTCTAGATTTATTTGACCTCTTCGAATCGAAGATATAGCGATTTCCTTTAGATTTATGAGTCTAAGTAGGAGACAATATACCCTGATATTTTTCATTATTTTTTGATTCGAGGGATCGTCCAATCTGAATTGAAAAGGGAAATATGTTTTGAAAAAGGAATATAGTTCCATTTCCCTCTTTTGTTGTTGTTCGTCTTCTTCCTGTTTGGAATTTTTTAATTCAAGATCTTTTTTTTTATGAAATGAAAAATGAAAAAAGAGTGATTTTATTGGGATGATCCAAGGTTCAATCTTATATACATCAAAAAGTAGTACAAATTCTGGGAAGAACCAAGGTTCTATATCAGATATAGTATCATTATTTGATGCGGTATAATAGAACCTTTCTTGATTCATTCCCATGCAATCAAAAATTTTTTTTTTTTGGTTGCACATTTTTATCTCTTGGCGAATCGTAGGAAAAAGAAGATCTTTTTTCTCCATTTTTTTAAAATTAGGAATTTCAGTCTGAATCTCCATATTTTTTATAAAAAAAAGATTAAGAATTCTACAATCCAAATATTTTCTATCCAAATTTGTATTTCTATCAATAAGATATACTTTATCTAGATAATTATTACTAGATTGAGGTTTCGATATATCGAAATAATATGTAATTTCTTGGGTCCCGTTTCTTTCTAATGTTGATTCAGAAATGTATGAATTAGGGAGGTGTATGTATTTATATGATAGAAGATCATATCTGTAATGTTTTTTCCATTTGTATTTTTGACTCATAAATGAATTTGTTTCATAGTCATTTTTTTTCATGGAATGAATCAATTGGTATTTTTTATAAAAATCCAATTGGATTGATTCCTTATTTTGAATCATACGACGTTGATTCATTCTATTTTGCCATTCTTTAGGTACTAATCGAGACCTTTTTTTTTTTGATAAATCATATTGATAATGACCTTTTAACCAGTTTTTCCATTCGTTTATTACATATGTAGGAATTTTCTTATCTCTTGATTTGAAATGAAAGATTCCGTGTATCATACAATAGTCTTTTAATTTATCCTGAAAAAAGGGAGAGTTCCCTTGATATTGAAGTAGGGGTCTTAAGTGATATTTATTCAATAATTGGTGAAGTAATTGGGTTTGTGATAATTTGTAAAATACATATGCTTGGGACAGGGAAGATAAGTTCCAAAAAATATGGAAATTTTCATTCTTATTCTCAGTATTATTGGTATTTGAAAACAATTTTTTTATCGTGAAATTCAAATTCATTGTCTTTTTATCTGTTTCATCGGTTCCTTCTTGTTCTTGATTTCTTTTATTGTTGTAAATGGATTTCTTAAAGATCTTTTTTGTTGATTCAAAGAAACGTTGTGCATTGATCTTAGAAAAGGTAATGGTACATAGCAAAATATCTATGTATATTTTTTCAATGAAAGATTGAATAAAGTAGTGTGATTTACGCATTAATCGGATAGTTTGCCTTTGAAATATTTTCAATATATTTTTCTGTGATTCCAATCTTTTCTTATCATAAATTAAAACTATTTCTTTTTTTTTCTTGTCTTTTGTGGTTTGCTCAATTTGATTCCTTATTTTTATTGTCTTATCAGAAATATCTTGAATTCTTCTTTCTATTAGTGAAGAATTGAACCAATTCATCGGTCGAATTAGAACGGACGACTCGCGAAGAATCTCATTATTTCTTTTGAAATATTTTTCATTTTTCATTATTCGTTTTATAACTCGAACTATTTGAATGATCCCCTTTTTCTTCTTGAAAAATTGAAGAACTTGGAAAAATGGATTTTTCCACTTTCTATTTCTTTTTTTGAGTTCTTTATAAATAGGTTCAAAAAAAAAAGGTCGTTTTCGGGGAGAACCAAAGGGAAGTTCAGCTTCCATTCCCCAGACTGTTAAAAAACCAAAATCTTTTTTTTTCATTTGATCTCTATGATGAGATCGTACCTTAGATTTTCGCCAAGGTTTTAGACAGAAAGGATATAAAATCTTTATCTGAATACCATCTGTTAACCAATCTTGGGGAAATTCTGTTTCTGAGAATTGAACACCACTATAGGTGCATTTTATATGTATTTCTCTCTTCCATTCCTTCAAATCCTCGTACCACTCAGAGGATTGTAATAATAACATACGGAAAATATGTTTAGCTATTATAAATGAAGGCAATATAATGTATTTTCTAAAAAAGGATTGGGTTACTAACATCAAACTTCTGATTGCTCGAGTCAATATCCGGTTATTCCAAGCTTCTGATGTTTCTATCCGTTCATTTTTCTCTCTTTTTTCCTTTTCTTCTTTTGTATCTTCATTTTCAAAATGGGAAATTTGCAATTTTGACTCTTGTTGTCTCCCCATCCAATTTCTCAAAACAAAATTCTTTGTTTCGTTGATATCAAAATAGGAAAAAAAAGATGTTTTGTCTAGTCGATCAAAAAAAAGTGGGGAATGCACATTTACTTGAAAGAGTTCCCAAATCACTGTTTTACGTCTTTGAGCGCGCATGGATCCTTTGATTAGATTGCGACGAAAATCTGATTGTTGGGAGTAACGTATCAAAGCCACCTCTTCCGTTTCGTCATCATTTTTACTTGTATTCTTAGTGTTCTCATCATTAATTACCACACGTTTGACTCTTCTTGAATGAATCTCATTATATTCTTCTTCTTCGTCTTCTTCCAAAGAATCGGTTAATTTGTATGACCATCGAGAAACCTTTTTACTTAATTCCTCTATTCTCATTCTATTTGCATGTGTTGTAATTACATCAAATAAAAATTGCAAAGATTTTGCTTGATTTTCTGAATCAATTTTTTTTTCTTCTGTATAATTCAAAAAAAATTGATGGTAGAATTCAAAGGAATTATGAAGAAGTAGATCATGAATCTTATTTATCAAAAAAATTTCTACTAAATCTTCTATATCTGTATAAGGATTCCTAATTACACATGAATCTAATTTTTTTCTCATTCCTCGGTATGGTCCGTTGAAAAAGGGATCATATACTTTTGGCAAGCATTTTTTTTGATTTTCATCATCGCATAATATGATTCTTTTTTCAAGCATATCCAGACTAGGAAATCCCTCATTTTTTTCTATAATTTGAATTCGATTTCTTAATTCATTGTTCAAATTGCACTTTTTTTTTTCATTGGTATAAATCCAAGAATTAGAAATAGAAAGATCTTTGTCATCTAGTTTTTCTATGATGTACAAAGTAATTCTTCGTTTTAGCATTTCCGAAAAAGTTGATAAACTAGGTGGATATGTAAAGGATATTATTTGTTTCCCATCACTTTTACATGTAAAAAAAAAAAATTGTGACATTTCATTCCGTAAAGCATTTTCTAATTGATTATTTTTTATATATCGTAATGGACGATTCCATCGTTGAGAATCGAAAAAAAAAGTGAGAAAAGTGTTTTCAATCTTTTTCTTAATATTTATTCTTTTCTCTTCTTTCAGTCTTCCCAATTCCCAATTCTCTCGATGGGTCTCCAGATCAGAATCTTCGTAAACTGGGCTATCTTGATAGCGTGCCTCTTTAAAGTGAAATTCATCCTTTTTTTTTTCCTTTCCATTCACTTGGATCTCTTCCGTTTCATCCGAACAAAGGGATGGGTTTTCTTGTTCCTGTTTAGTCTCCTTCGTTTCGGAAGTTGTTTCTACATCGCTTTCTTCCTTTCTTTCTCCCCCTTCTTCCGTTTCTGAGGTTTTCAGTTTATTAGTGACAATAGGCGACGGCATTCTTCCTAAATAGTAGACACAGGTTATAAATAAGAGAATACTCAAGATTCGATCTAATAAGTATCTTGTGTCAGAATTTCTCAATTCTGACACAAGATACTTATTAGATCGAATAGAATGATTTTGCCGTATCCAGAATAATGCCAATCCAACCCATTTCATGAATAAAATGTGACCAATTAGCCAACCAACAAAACTACTTGTTAAAAAGAAAATCTTGTTGTTGCATCGAAACATATAAATGTTGACTAATCTGGCTAACGTGGAACTTGGTAAAATGAAATGGTTGAATAATTGAAAAATTAGATTATTCAGGAATACACATTGAATGCTGAGATTACGCATTGAATTTCTGGTAGTAGATCCATAATCAAAAAAGTTTTTGTGATTGTTCCAGAAGAAATGAAACAAAAGATACGGTAGAACTAGGACAGTTA